CAATAGCTCTTTTCAAATCCAGCTTGTTCAGAAATACCGTAATGAAAGGAAGATAGGAGTTTGTCGCTAGGGATTTGACCAAATAGGATCGTCCAGTTCCTATAGGACCTATCACTAAAATACCCCTAGAGGGGGATAGGGCTAGGCGGAACGAAAAAGTTTTTTGTTTTCCATGAGATGGGAAATGAAAACTATTAGCCCCACACGAGGTTTGTGAATAAGTGATTGTCTGATAATGAGCAAGGAATATCCGTCTTTCTGCTAAACAGGATGTATTGAACTCATAATTCATTAGATCCTTTTGATGAATGTCAACTACGTATCGTAAGTAAATTGCTCCCGCTTGTTCAAACATTTGATAACCATAGTCACTCTTTACTAAATGATCAATATGAGTCAGACTCCATAGAATTTTATCAATCCCTTTTTCTGGCCTTAAGGTGGAGAAATGAAACGAGTAAACTCTCTCTTTATCCAAAAACCAATCACAGGTCTCGATCCAGGATTCTATTTCATCATGAGTCTGAAACCTTTGTCCTTTTCTTATCCATGAATAGATCTCTTTACTTGTATGACTTAGATGTCTCGTATTTCTCGAAAAAGGGATTCGATTGATGGGATTTGGTATGATACTTATGAGATCGATGAGATTGAAAAATATCTTCTGTATAAATTTGACCCCATAAGCGGGACCACCACCAAATAGCGCAAAACCCAGTATTTCTGCTAGAAACTCTTCTAATTGTTCCCGAGCAACTAGAAAGAGATTCTTTAACCAGAAAGAATTCGGTTCAGGTTTAGGATACCCATCCACAAGTTTGTACACCCCAATCGTGTATGATGGAATCGTCAAAGATTTTATCCTCTCGAACTCTGTCTGTAACTCACTAGAGTCTAGGGAAACAGAGAAAAGAAGTACCTGAACGAGACATCCAGCAAGAAGAAGAAGTAAAAGGCTTGAATAGAGGAACTCCCGAACATTTGGCGAGCTCAGATGTGTCGATATCAACGGTGACTCATTATTTCGATGAATCATTTCTTCGACCCGAAGAAGCCTACGGCAACACTTCCATGAAATATCACTTGAAATCTCACTTATCGGTGCCCACAATCCCCACAATTTTAGCTTAAGAGCTCGCCATTTTAGCTTAAGAATTCGCCATCCTGATCTGTGCATAATATAATGAAAATTGGATACAAATTTGTGACTGCTACTTAGCATCGGCAATAGGTCTGAAAAAGCATCTAAAAATATCCAATTTAGATATTTGTACCCTGTCGAAGTAAAGAACCATGGCATATATGTTTGGAATAGATTCCATTTTGAGAGAGTTGAAAAAGCACTATCTCGTTGAAAGGTTCTACCCATCTGCCCTTTCTCAACGCCTTTCTTTAGCCAATTTCGCCAAAGACGCAATTTTTTACTCGTTTCGGATGGTAAAGATTTCTCAGAACGTGGAGTGTGAATCAAACCCATGTTTGAATTGAAATTCAGATACTGATGCAAGTTCTTCCTTTCTGAATCAGATAGATTCAGATCTGAAAGAGGTTGACAATAAGTTCTTTCCAAATTGACTATTTCTTCCTCTGTTAGAGGTGTTCCAGAAATGTCTGCGATCGAGTAAATAGTTCTACGAACGAATAGATCGGATCGAATTGGAAAATGGAAAGATTTGTACAAGTTATACCTTTCGTTACCCCTTTGTGGAAAATCGTTAGGTATGAATATGTTAGATACCTGTGACTCGATTGGTGAAATAGTATCTCTCTCCAAAAAAGCATGTTTTTTTTTACCGACGCACAAAGAAAATTTTTTGTTGCGAATGAACAAGATATTGAGGAATTGTCTATACGTAAAATCATAATTCTTGATACGGGCCTTTTCCATATAAAAAGAGAATCTTTTGTTACAGTTACAATAGAAGAAGAAGTGATGTGGATTATTCAAGAATCGAAGTCGATTTGCTTTATAAAAAGAAGATATCAATGAACTTCTATGAAATGCTTTTACGGGATTCAGCCAATTGTCTTGATCGCAGGATATCATTGAGAAATAGGAATCCGTGTTATCAAAGGATTTCCTGTGATTCTTTCTAGTATGGGAGTCAATCATCCACTTCCACTTTGGTATCTTATTGAACAAAAAGTGTGATATTGTTCCTCCATTGATCAAGAATTTCGATTTTTGGGAAGTATCATCCGCTTTCCATTTTTTCAAATGAACGATTGGAAGACCTAGTGATTTTAACAACGGGTTGCAGAGTTGATCATTCGGACCTTTCAATTCATAAATGTGGATCTCAGACCTATGAATGGGCATATTCCCTAAACTCACAAAGAAAAAAGGAAGTGAGTTAGACAAAAAGAGAATCAGCTTTGACAATGACTTAGAAAAATTTTTTTTGTTGATAACCTTAGACCAATCAATCCAATATTGATTAATACGTAATCGATCGAAGACTACTTGAACTTGAAAACGTCTTTTCTGCTCAGAAACGAA